AAAAAATGTATTAGTAGCTTATATGCCATGGGAAGGCTACAATTTTGAAGATGCGGTACTCATTAGCGAGCGTTTGGTATATAACGCTATTTATACTTCTTTTCACATCCGAAAATATGAAATTCAAACTCATATGACAAGTCAGGGCCCTGAAAGAATTACTAATGAAATACCGCATTTAGAGGCTCATTTACTCCGCAATTTAGACAGAAATGGAATCGTGATGCTGGGATCCTGGGTGGAAACAGGTGATATTTTAGTAGGTAAATTAACGCCTCAGACAGCGAACGAATCGTCGTATGCCCCAGAGGATAGATTATTACGAGCCATACTTGGCATTCAGGTATCCACTGCAAAAGAAACTTCTCTAAAATTACCTATAGGTGGAAGGGGTCGAGTTATTGATGTGAGATGGATCCAGAAAAAGGGGGGTTCAAATTATAACCCAGAAATGATTCGTGTATATATTTCACAGAAACGTGAAATCAAAGTGGGTGATAAAGTGGCTGGAAGACATGGGAATAAGGGTATTATTTCCAAAATTTTGCCTAGACAAGATATGCCCTATTTACAAGATGGAACACCAGTTGATATGGTCTTCAACCCCTTAGGAGTACCCTCACGAATGAATGTGGGACAGATATTTGAATGTTCGCTCGGGTTAGCGGGAGATCTTTTAAATAGACATTATAGAATAGCCCCTTTTGATGAGAGATACGAGCAAGAGGCTTCGAGAAAACTAGTGTTTTCGGAATTATATGAAGCCAGTAAGCAAACAAAAAATCCATGGGTATTTGAACCCGAATATCCGGGAAAAAGTCAAATATTTGATGGAAGAACTGGGGATCCTTTTGAACAACCTGTTCTAATAGGAAAGTCCTATATACTTAAATTAATTCATCAAGTTGATGATAAAATCCATGGACGCTCCAGTGGACATTACGCACTTGTTACACAACAACCCCTTAGAGGAAGGGCAAAACAAGGGGGACAACGAGTGGGAGAAATGGAAGTTTGGGCTTTAGAGGGATTTGGTGTTGCTCATATTTTACAAGAAATGCTTACTTATAAATCTGATCATATTAGAGCTCGTCAGGAAGTACTTGGTACTACGATTATTGGAGGAACAATATCTAATCCTGAGGATGCTCCAGAATCTTTTCGATTGCTTGTTCGAGAACTACGATCTTTGGCTCTGGAACTGAATCATTTCCTTGTATCTGAGAAAAATTTCCAGATTAATAGGAAGGAAGCTTGATCTGAGTGAATCAGAATTTCTATTCTATGATCGACCGGTATAAACATCAACAACTTCGAATTGGACCAGTTTCTCCTCAACAAATAAGTGCTTGGGCTAACAAAATTCTACCTAATGGGGAGGTAGTTGGAGAGGTGACAAAACCCTACACTTTTCATTACAAAACCAATAAACCAGAAAAAGACGGATTGTTTTGTGAAAGAATCTTTGGACCTATAAAAAGTGGAATTTGTGCTTGTGGAAATTATCGAGTGATCGGAGCTGAAAAGGAAGACAAAAAATTTTGTGAACAATGCGGGGTCGAATTTGTTGATTCTCGTGTACGAAGATATCAAATGGGGTACATAAAACTCGCATGTCCAGTGACTCATGTGTGGTATTTGAAACGCCTTCCTAGTTATATCGCGAATCTTTTAGATAAACCACTTAAGGAATTAGAGGGCCTAGTATACTGCGATGTGTGATTTGATCGAAATTATCATTTTACAGATTCGGACTGAGAAACTGTCATCCCATTCAATCTGATTGGAATGCCCCTAGTTTGACATGTATATTGGGACGAGTAACATGAAGCTCAGAATTATGGGTGTATTCTCAATACTTCCAAATAAAAGGGGAATTGATCCATGGTCGATTCTGTAATAGATAAATAAGAATTGCTAGTTATACCTCGTGAAAAAAAAACTTTTTTACGGAATTAGCCATTCTATTTTTTTTAGAGTCTGTTCAAGTAAGCAAATATAGCATGGTTACAGGAGTTTATCCATCGCATATATGCTTCAAGGGACATCACGGCATAACCATCGAGGTGAGTAGGGACCTAAAAGATCGAATAGAACAATATATCAACAAGTAAATCCCTTACGAGTTCAAAAGTATTCCTTTCAAATCAAAAAAGGATTCATCATTCGAGGGGAAGTAGACTACTCAAAAATTTTACATTTCATTTATTATGTCGTAATTGAATAAGTAATTCAGAAAATTAAAGTGTCAAATGAAGAATGAATCAATGAAATATTGGTTTGCCTTTACTGAGAACTTGAGTAAGGAGTAGAGTAGCTCTTTTGGGGGTTTTCTCAAACAAAAAAAAATCAGAAAGAACCTATTTGATTTAACTACTTGAGCCGGATGAGAGGAAACCCTCACGTCCGATTTTGAAGGGGGGAATCCTATAGGAACCTATCTCGATTTTTCTTTTGCTAGGCCCATAGCTAAAAAACCCACTTTCTTACGATTACGAGG